AAGGAAGATTTGAGTATTATTAATTTTAAATTAAATTAATAGCCATAACTAAAACTAATAAAATGGCTATAACTAACCATTCCGTTAATTTAGAATTAGAAGAGAATTCAAAATAAAATTATTTATTAATTAAATATGAAATTATTTCGAATTATATATAATAAATAATAATATTATAAGATTGTAATATACAAGAAATATAGAAATAGAATAAGATTCTAAACTTAATTACATTACTTTACTCGATTTTATTTAAAATGAAATATTAAAATATATTTTCAAATTAAATTCAAATGAAATATATATATTTCTATATATAAAATATATATGAAATATAATAAAATTATGTAATAAAAAAATAGTAAACATAGAATAGTAAAAAAAATCTTACCATCTAATTAAGCTAATTAAGATATTTATTATTGATAAACATATATTTGAGAAATAGATCAAAATTTTATATCGCGATATTTAATAATATCGCTATATTAATAGGTATGTTCTATAATATTCAAATATCCAATATGTTTGGAAATTATAAAATTCTATTTTCTATTCTTCCTTATTTTTGATATTTCTATTTTTCTATATATCATATTTTTTATGAAATAGCTAAGAATGAACAGTTAATATCTCAGTAGTTTACTAAATTAGTATACGTGTACAATTTATGTTATGTGAGCCCGCTTAGCTCAGAGGTTAGAGCATCGCATTTGTAATGCGATGGTCATCGGTTCGATTCCGATAGCCGGCTTTTCTCCGTTTGTTTGATTTTTTATTTTTTACATAATTGATAATGTGAAATCAAAGCGAAAAACTTCTTTCCCTTTTCCCAAGGGTCACCCTATCATCTCGTAGGAACTTCCAATTATGAATAAAAATGGGATTGGAGGAGTTCGGTCTCTGTAGAACAAATCAATCAAGAAAAGAACCCTGAATTTTTTTTATTATTATTTAAAATTCTTTTTATTTATATAATACAATTATTTATATACAATAAGGTCCGGATATTGATACAATTCCTCTAATTATTCTTTGTAATACAATACTTCAGTAAATTTCGATTAATTTATCATATTTTAGTTTAGTTTTAATTTTGTTTTATGAAATGTCATAAAAAATAAGGAGTCTTTATGTCACGTTACAGAGGGCCTCGTTTCAAAAAAATCCGTCGTCTGGGGGCTTTACCGGGACTAACTAGTAAAAAGCCTAGAGCCGGAAGCGATCTTAGAAACCAATCGCGCCCCGGAAAAAAATCTCAATATCGTATTCGTTTAGAAGAAAAACAAAAATTGCGCTTTCATTATGGTCTTACAGAACAACAATTACTTAAATACGTTCGTATCGCCGGAAAAGCCAAAGGATCAACAGGTCAGGTTTTACTACAATTACTTGAAATGCGTTTGGATAACATCCTTTTTCGATTGGGTATGGCTTCGACTATTCCTCAAGCCCGCCAATTAGTTAACCATAGACATATTTTAGTTAATGGTCGTATAGTAGATATACCAAGTTATCGCTGTAAACCCCGAGATATTATTACAGTGAGGGATGAGCAAAAATCTAGGGCTCTGATTCAAAATTATCTTGATTCATCCCCCCGCGAGGAGTTGCCAAACCATTTGACTCTTCACCCATTCCAATATGAAGGATTCGTCAATCAAATAATAGATAGTAAATGGGTCGGTTTGAAAATAAATGAATTGCTAGTTGTAGAATATTACTCTCGTCAGACTTAACCCCAACTAAAATAACAAGGGTTCGGACAATTTTGACCTCTCCATTTTGGCTTAAGTAAAGGGACCGGGGTAAGTAAGGTAAGGGGTTTGATCTGGGGATTTTGATCTCATTCATGTATCGTAGATCGGTAGGGGATTTTCATTCCTTGTCCATTTTGCCCAGTATTTTTCGTACCACAGAAGATTTGGATTAGGAATACATAATCGATATCAAAGAAAGGTCTAACTGTTGGAGTATACATTCTTATTTGATGCATTGCAGTCAGTAACATTGGTGAATTAGGTGAAGAGTACGGAAAGAGAGGGATTCGAACCCTCGGTAAACAAAAGTCTACATAGCAGTTCCAATGCTACGCCTTGAACCACTCGGCCACCTCTCCTACATAATGATTATGGCCAAAAAACCGAGTTAATAGTGAGTCATTCATATTATTTTGGATAGGTATCTACATTGAATTAAAATTATTAAAAAATTGAACTCTAAAAATAGAAAACTTTTCATCAAAGACAAATCCTTCCGCATAAATCTTTTTTGTGAAAAATTGTAAAATAAAGATATATCTATTCATGTTTGCGAAGATGGGGTTTCCGCCCTTTCTAATATTTATACCGGATTTAATCTCTCAATTGAAACGAATTCAACGATTGATCCATTTTTTTAGACTGTGTTTAATGGATATCTTTAGATCATTATTCAATTTTCATAAAAATTCTAAAATGCCTTTCCAGTTTTAGATTTTTCAACAACAACTCCTTACTCC